ATTCGTAATAGAATATTGGCTACAATTGAAGAGGTCTTATCAATAAAATTTACATTTATCCGAGATCTAGGCATAATTAGCAATCCTTTCTATAATCTATAATTAGAATTCTTTTCATTACCCTTCGGGGAAAATGATCCCACAAACAAAGGAATTGTACAATACGAAATAACATAAAACAGACTAATTCTAAAAATGTGGACCTTCCGCTCAAATTGTCCCATTTTGTTTCGACAAGGAGAGATATGAAATATTTGAATCAGATTGGATTTCATTACAATTTCGTAGTATACCAATGAACGGAACTATTACTATTTCATCTAAGATTTCATCTAAGTTGAATAACCAAGGACTTTCTTTTACTACGGATTTTGATAACTCTAGAAGTTTTGATTTGGTTATGATCCAAAGAGGAAAAAGAATAATTATTCCATGATAAAATAGAGTAGAGTAACCATCCGTTTTGTTTACATGACGTGTATACGTCATGCCATACAATGGAAATAAAAATCCATGGGACGATTCATGAATTTGTAATAGATCCATGGGGTAGCTGATGAGAGAAGTTGGTGTTGAGAAATAGGAAATTTAAAAGAAATTATTCCTATGGAACCATTGATCGGTCATACCTGTACTGCAATAATATGAATGACTCGCTATTCACTCGGTTTCTGGTCAATAATAAGATTATGTAGGAGAGATGGCCGAGTGGTTCAAGGCGTAGCATTGGAACTGCTATGTAGGCTTTTGTTTACCGAGGGTTCGAATCCCTCTCTTTCCGTTTCTGTTAATTCACCAACGTGACCGACCACAATGTATCAAATCAAATAACAACTGATACCATTATTCCAGCAATAAGACTTTTATTTGATAGAAATTCTCTATTCCAGAAATTCTCTATTCCTAATTACATTACTGCGGTACGTAAAATACAAATATCGGAAAGAGCAAAAAAGAAAAAAAATCCTACTGCTGATCTATTTGTAATACGTGAATGAGAAAAATGCGGATCAAGGCCCTTAGATCCATTTACTTCGTCGAAAAGAGGGCAAAATTCTCTGAATCTTTCTTTGTTATTTTCGTTAGGTTCAAGTCTGGCGGGAATAATATTCTACGACTAACAACTCATTTATTTTCAAACCGATCCATTTACTATCTATTATTTGATTTACTAATCCTTTATATTGGAATGAGTCAATAGTCAAATGTTTTGGCAATTCCTCAGGGGGGGGTGAAGCAATATAATTTTGAATCAGAGCTTTCGATCTTTGTTTATCCTTCGTAGTAATAATATCTCGGGGTTTGCAACGATAACTTGGTATATCCACTATACGACCATTAACTAAAATATGTCTATGGTTAACTAATTGCCTAGCTCTAGGAATGGTCGAAGCCATACCCAATCGAAAAAGGATGTTATCCAAACGCATCTCAAGTAGTTGTAGTAAAACCTGACCTGTTGACCCTTTGGCTTTTCCAGCGATATGTACATATCTAACTAATTGTCGCTCCGTCAGACCATAATGAAAACGCAATTTCTGTTTTTCTTCTAGACGAATACGATATTGCGATCTTTTCCCAGAACGCAATTGGGTTTTAAGATCACTTCCGGATTTAGGTCTTTTACTAGTTAGTCCTGGTAAAGTTCCCAGACGGCGTATTTTTTTGAAACGAGGTCCTCGATAACGAGACATAAAGACTCCTTTTTTTTATTTTATTGAAATTTCATTTTACAGAATAAATCTTAAATTAAGACTGAACTAAAGGATAAACAAAGCAAAGCTAAATTTACTGAAGTATTACAAAGTAGAATGAAATGAATTCTATTAATATCCGGATTTTTTGTATATGTATATATAGGAAGTTGAGGCTCCGTTTTATGATTTGTTCTGTAGAGATCTAATTGCTCCAATCCATTTTTTATTCATAGTTACAAGTTACCACGACATAATAGATCGGTGATCCAACATTTTGAGAAAAGGAGAGATTATCAATCATGGAAAAATCGATAGAGAAAAAAAAGCCGGCTATCGGAATCGAACCGATGACCATCGCATTACAAATGCGATGCTCTAACCTCTGAGCTAAGCGGGCTCACATAACAGAAATAGAAATAGTATAACAAATAGAAATAGTGTATAGGAATTCAGGAAACTGCTGGATCTTAGCTTAGGGCTATTAGCTATTAATTTAATATGAACTATAGTTCATAGTTCTATTGTTATATCTATATCATTATATCTATATTATTAGTTATAACTAATATAACTAATAATATAGAACTAGATATGACTAAATAGAATTAATAGAATTATATTTTTCTAATAGATATTTTTCTAATAGATATTTTTCTAATAGAAATATATGACTAATTAGTATGTGACTAATTAGTAGAATTTTCATTCTATCATATTAATTACATTAATTATTATTTATACATTCTATTTTTTTTTTATGCATTTTATACATTTTATTTATATATTTATACATTATATTTATATTTTTTAATATATATATATATATATGTTAATGAATATGTATATATATATATATTAATGAAAATTTAAAATTATAAACTATGATTATAAAAAATCTAATTATTTCTTAATATAAAATAAATTTATTTCTTAAAGTTAAAGTAAAGCAGTTATAGCAATAATTATAGCGTATAGCGAGCGGATCGGTCCTAAGAAAAGATAAGATAAGGATAAAGATACAATCCAAATTAGAATGAGACATTCTTCTGGTTTCATTCGGAAAAGGAAGAGATAGGACGAAAAAAAAAAAAGAAGAATGAATATCGACCGTTCCAGTATTCCAAATCGCACTGTAAAAAAGAAAGGGAGGGAGAAAGATATATATATATATGGGATATATCTATCCATATTGAATTGCGGATACATCAATGATAGAATCATTTCTGATTGAAACAAGGTTTATCCAATAGAAATAAACTGATAGAGGATCGCCAAAAAAATCAAATAGCATACACTTTTTCGATATGGGAATCATTATCTAATGAATTCAACGGTTCCAAAATAAATGAAAGAGATGGGTGGAATTCCAACTGGATCTTGGTCTCAAATCAAAAGGGGATATGGCGAAATTGGTAGACGCTACGGACTTGATTGGATTGAGCCTTGGTATGGAAACCTACTAAGTGGTAACTTCCAAATTCAGAGAAACCCTGGAATTAAAAATGGGCAATCCTGAGCCAAATCTTTATTTTGATAAAACAAGGGTTTCTATTTATAAAACTAGAATAAAAAAAGGATAGGTGCAGAGACTCAATGGAAGCTGTTCTAACGAATGGAGTTGACTACGTTGTGTTGGTAGCTGGAATTCCTCTATCGAAATTACAGAAAGGACGGCCCTATATATCTAATACGTACGTATACATACTAACATATCAAACGATTAATCACGACCCGAATCTATCGAATATATATATATGAAAGAAAAAATTCAGAGTTATTGTGAATCCATTCCAATCGAAGTTGAAGGAAGAATCGAATATTCAGTGATCAAATCATTCATTCCAGAGTTTGATAGATCTTTTGAAAAACTGATTAATCGGACGAGAATAAAGAGAGAGTCCCGTTCTACATGTCAATACCGACAACAATGAAATTTATAGTAAGAGGAAAATCCGTCGACTTTAGAAATCGTGAGGGTTCAAGTCCCTCTATCCCCAACAAAAAGTCCATTTTACTTCCTAACTATTTATCCTCTTTTTTTCATCAGTGGTTCAAACAAAATTCACTATCTTTCTTTCTCATTCACTCTACTCTTTTACAAATGGATCCGAAGAGAAATCTTTGGATCTTATCCCAATTTGGATAGATACGATACCTGTACAAATGAACATATATGGGCAATGAATCTCTATTATTGAATCATTCACAGTCCATACATATCATTATCCTTACATTTATTAGAAAAAATTTTTTAATACTTTACTTTATTTAATACTTTACTTTATTTAGATTTAGTCCCTTTAATTGACATAGATACAAGTACTCTACTAGGATGATGCACGGGAAATGGTCGGGATAGCTCAGTTGGTAGAGCAGAGGACTGAAAATCCTCGTGTCACCAGTTCAAATCTGGTTCCTGACACATGAATAATATATCGGATAGATATTCATACAAATTAATCGAGACAGATCAGGATATATATTCGTTAATAGTCAAGAGCATGATACATACTTATTCATCTAGCGTATAGATATATACCTCCATTTTTAGAGATGGGTAAAAAATATATGTATGGTTATGGTAAAGAACTAAAGTGGGATTATGTTCCCTTTTTTTTGTTTCTTTTTTCTTTCTTGTTTGTTCATATTGTGCTTTCTCTCACTCAAAAAGAGTGTTAAGTCTTCATATATATATCAAAAAAAAAAAGTTTTAAAAAAACTTAAAAAAAGTTTTAAAAAAACTTAAAAAAAGTATAGAGGGGTTGAAGGATAGGAATAGACAGGATGCATTTCAGACACAGTACAAATAAAATTCAATCCCTTTTTATTTCGGAATTTCGCTTTTTCTTTTATATTTATTCTATTTCTTCACTCTTGCTTACGTTACTTTCCGAGGTCTGTCTAAGTGATGTGCGCGGTACAAAGTTCATGGTGCAGAACTCTTTTGATTCATCTTTTTGTTTCTGCTCATACAAAATAGATATTATCTTTTCCAAATTCGGGAATAGCAATGAAGCCTTTTTTAGGCCTATCCATAATACGAATTAGAGTCCAGTTACTCTGTTTCATCTAGAACAGAACGTAAAAATATTCCTTGACTTGAATGAAATCTGGAGTTGTGTCGTATAAGTGAACATTAGTTTCCTTATCATTCAATGAGCATCTTGTATTTCATAGAAATTTGGGGTAATATAGTCCTTACGTAAGGGCCAGCCTATCCAACTTTCAGGCATCAAGATACGTTTAAGGCGTGGATGATTATCATAGGAGATTCCCAACATATCATAAGATTCGCGTTCTTGA